TTACAGGACAGCTCATGATGTTCATATCGATCTATTATGCGCCTCTGCATCTAGCATTGGGTCGCCCTCATACAATAACTGTCCTAGCTCTACCATATCTTTTGTTTCATTTCTTCTGGAACAATCACAAACACTTTTTTGATTATGGATCTACTACCAGAAATTCAATCCGTAATCTTAGCATTCAATGTGTATTCCTGAATAATCTCATTTTTCAATTATTCAACCATTTCATTTTACCAAGTTCAATGTTAGTCAGATTAGTCAACATTTATATGTTTCGATGCAACAACAAGATCTTATTTGTAACAAGTGGTTTTGTTGGTTGGTTAATTGGTCACATTTTATTCATGAAATGGGTTGGATTGATATTAGTCTGGATACAGCAAAATAATTCTATTAGATCTAATGTACTTATTCGATCGAATAAGTACCTTGTGTCAGAATTGATAAATTCTATGGCTCGAATCTTTAGTATTCTCTTATTTATTACCTGTGTCTACTCTTTAGGAAGAATACCGTCACCCCTTTTTACTAAGAAACTGAAAGAAACCTCAGAAACGGAAGAAAGAGATGTAGAAATAGAAACAACTTCCGAAACGAAGGGGACTAAACAGGAACAAGAGGGATCCACCGAAGAAGATCCTTCTTCTTCCTTTTTTTCGGAAGAAAAGGAGGATCCGGACAAAATCGACGAAACGAAAGAGATCCGAGTGAATGGAAAGGAAAAAACAAAGGATGAATTCCATTTTCACTTTCAAGAGACATGCTATAAAAATAGACCTGTTTATGAAACTTTTTATCTGAATGGGAATCAAGAAAATTCGCAGTTAGAAATATTGATAGATAAAAAAAATAAAGATCTCTTCTGGTTTGAAAAACCGCTTGGAACTATTCTTTTCGACTATAAACGCTGGAATCGACCATTTAGATATATCAAAAATGATAATATTGAGAATGCTGTAAGAAAAGAAATGTCACAATATTTTTTTTATCCATGTATAAGTGATGGAAAAGAAAGAATATCTTTTACGTCGCTACCCAGTTTATCAACTTTTTTTGAAATGATAGAAAGAAAAATATCCCTATTCACTACACAAAAATTATGCTCGGAAAAATTATCTAATTATTGGTATTACAATAATAAAGAACAAAAGCAAAAGATAAGTAACGAGTTAAGAAAGAGAGTTGAAACTATGGATAAGGAATCTACTGATCTGAATCTGAATGCACTTGTGGAAAAAAAGACTAGATTATATAATGATGAAACAAAAAAAGAATATATACCTAACAAATATGATCCCTTATGGAATGGTCCTAATCGTGGAAGAATTAAATTTTTGTTTTCACCCTCAATCATAAAAGAAAGTCCTATACAAATTTATAGTGATATAGGAATATTTTGGATAAATCAAATACATTTTTTCTTTCTAATTAAAGATTTTCAAGAACTTGAACCAATAATTTTAATTAATAAAATTTTCTTTTCCGGAAAAGGAAAATCAGCATCACATTTCGATTTGAAGGATGAGTCTTTATTTTCCGATCACAAAGACGAAAAAATACATTTAAAAATGGATTCAGCAGATCGACTAAGACTTTTAAATTTTTTTTTCGATGAAGTTCTAGAAGATTATAAGACTAAAACAATTAGAAAGAATTCTACTGGAGTCAAAGAAATAATTAAAAAAATTCCTCAATGGTCATACAAATTAATCGATGATTTGGAACAACAAGAGGGAGAAAATGACGAAAACGTATCTGAGGATCATGAAATTCGTTCACGAAAATCTAAACGTGTAGTGATTTTTACTGATAATCAACAAAATACTGATACTTATAATAACCAAAATACAACTAATCCCGACCAAGCTGACGAAGTAGCTTTGATACGTTATTCGCAACAATCGGACTTTCGTCGAGATATCATAAAAGGTTCTATACGAGCGCAACGACGAAAAACAATTATTTGGGAACTGTTTCAAACAAATGTGCATTCCCCCATTTTTTTGGACAGACTCGAAAAATTTCTTTTTTTTTCTTTTGATATTTCTGAAATAATGAAAATACTGTTTATACATCAAATGTGTAAAAAAAAAGAATTAACAATTTCGAATTCTACTAAAGAAAAAACAAAAGAAAGTGAGAAAAAAAAAGAAGACAAACGAAAAGAAGAAAAAAGAGAAGAAAAAGACCGAATAGAAATAGCGGAAGCCTGGGATAGCATTTTATTTGCTCAAGTAATAAGGGGTTGTGTTTTAGTAACTCAATCAATTCTTAGAAAATATATTCTATTACCTTCATTAATAATAGCTAAAAATAGCATCCGTATGTTATTATTTCAATTTCCCGAATGGTCGGAGGATTTTCAAGATTGGAATAGAGAAATGCATGTTAAATGTACTTATAATGGAGTGCAATTATCAGAAACAGAATTTCCGAAAAACTGGTTAACAGACGGTATTCAAATTAAAATCCTATTTCCTTTTCGTCTAAAACCGTGGCATAGATCTAATCGAAAATCCCCTGCTAAAGAACCAATGAAAAAGAAAAAGCAAAAAAATGATTTCTGCTTTTTAACAGTTTGGGGAATGGAAAGTGAACTGCCTTTTGGGTCTCCAAAAGGAGGACTTTCATTTTTCGAACCCCTCGTTACAAAATTCGAAAAAAAACTTCGACAGTTGAAAAAAAACAGTTTTCTAGTTCTAAAAACTTTAGAGCAAAGAAGAAAACTCGTTCTAAATTTATCAAAAGAAAAAAAAAATTGGATCATCAAAAGGATTCTATTTATAAAAGAAATAATAAACAAACTTTCAAAAATAAATCCAAATAAGAGAATTGGATTTAGAGAAGTAGATGAATTGCCTGAAACTCAAAAAGAAAAAGATTTGGTAATAAATAATTGGGAAATTCATACATTTTCTACCCAAATTCGATCTAGGAATTGTACAAATTATTCATTGATCGAAAAAAAAATGAAAGATCTGACTGTTAGAGCAAGCAAAATTCAAAACCAAATAGAAAAAATTACAAAAGACAATAAAAAAAGATTTCTAATATTAGAGAGAAATACTACTGCTAACAAAATAAGTTCTAATAGTAAAAAATTACAATTAAAATTATCAAAAAATATTTCGCAGATATTAAAAGGAAGAAATACTCGATTGGTTCGTAAATCGAAGTTGTTTATAAAAATTTGGATGGAAAGGATATACATAGACATCGTTCTAGGTATCATGAATAGTCCGAGGATCAATGCCCAGCTTTTGCTTAAATCAAGAAGAAAAATCTTTAATAAAAATAATAATGAAGGAAATCACAAAAGAATTGAGAAAACAAATCAAAATACAATTAAGTTTATTTCACTTATAAAAAAATCATTAAATAATAGTAATATTAGTCTTCTTACTAAGAATTCCCAACTTTTTTGTAACCTATCCTCTTTGTCGCAAGCATATGTATTTTACAAATTATCACAAACACAAATTTTTAACTTTTATAAGTTAAGATCTGCTGTTCAATATCAAAGGGGATTTCTTTTTATTAAAAAAGAAATCCAAAATTTTTTTTTGACCCAAGGTTTATTTCATTCCGAATTAAAAGATAAAAAGGGTCAAAATTCTGTACCAAATCAATGGAAAAACTGGTTGTTAAAGAGTCATTATCAATATAAATATGATTTAGGGAAGATAAACTGGTCTAAATTAATGCCACAAAAGTGGCAAAATCAAATCAATCAACACCATATGATTCAAAATAAAAATTTAAACAAATGGAATTTCTATGAAAAAGAACAATTAATTGAAAAAAAAAACGATTTTGAACCAGACTCATTATCAAATTACAAAGAGAATTTCAAAAAATATTATGAATATAATGTTTTATCATCGAAATCCATTACTTATGACAATAAGAAGGATTCATATAGTTCTAGGTCATCATTACAAAAATTACCATTCAAAATAAATAAAAAGCTTTTTTATAATAACCAGACAGGTAAAAGCAAAATAGTTAATATCCCTCTAAATAATTATATACTCGAAGATGATATTCACAATAGCGAAAAAAGATCAGATAGAAAATATTTTGATTGGAGAATTCTCCATTTTTGTCTTAGAAGGAAGGTCGATATTGAATCCTGGATCCATACCGGAAGTAACAACAATAAAAATGCCAATACTGAGACTAATAAATATCAAATAATTGATAAAGTTGATGAGAAAAATCTTTTTTTTCTTACAATTATTAAAAATAAAGAAGTCAATTCATCCAATACAAAAAAAAACCTTTTTGATTGGATGAGAATGAATGAAGAAATACTAAATCGTCCTATTTGCAATTTTGAACTTTGGTTCTTTCAAAAATTGTTGATACTTTTCAACACATATAATATAAAGCCCTGGGTAATACCAACAAAATCACTTCTTTTAAATTTTCATTTAGATGAAAATATTTGTGCAAATAACAAAATTAATGAAAAGAAAAATAGCAATCTTTTTATATCATCAAAAAAAAAAAAATCTATTGAATTAGAGAATCAAAACCCGACAAAAAAAAAATATGAGGGCCAAGTCAATCTTGGATCAGTTCGCGAAAATCAAGAAAAAGATGTTGCAGAAGATTATGTAGGATCCGAAATGAAAAAACGTAGAAAGAAAAAAAAATACAAAAGTAATACGGAAGCGGAGCTTGATTTCTTTCTAAAGAGATATTTGCGTTTTCAATTAAGATGGGATGATTCTTTCAATCAAAAAATAATCAATAATATCAAAGTATATTGTCTTCTTCTTAGACTAACAAATCCACGAGAAATTATTCTCTCCTCTATTCAAAGAGGGGAAATGAGTCTGGGTATTCTGATGATTCATAAGAATTTAACTCTTACAGAATTGATGAAAAAAGGAATATTGATTATCGAACCTGTACGTTTGTCCGTAAAAAATAATGGACAATTTCTTTTGTATAACACCGCAGTAATTTTATTGATTCATAAGAGCAAACAAGAAATTTTCAAAAGATACAGAGAAAAAAGCTATGTCAATAAAAAATATTTGATCGAATCTAGTGAAAACCATCCAACAACTCAAACTGACAATGGGAAAAAAAAGGATTATGATTTACTTCTTCCTGAAAATATTTTATCCCAAAAAAGTCGTAGAGCATTGAGAATCCGAATTTCTTTCAATTCGAAAAAGAAAAATGATATTCACAAAAATAAAGAAATTGAGTATATCTATAATAGTACGATAAAAAAGGGTAATTACATCCTGAGTAAAAGCAAACATTTTGATAAATTTGATAGAAATAAAAATAAACTAATTAAATTAAAACTTTTTCTTTGGGCCAATTATCGATTGGAAGATTTAGCGTGTATGAATCGTTATTGGTTTGATACAAATAATGGCAGTCGGTTCAATATGGTAAGGATATATATCTATCCCCCGTTAAAACTTCAGTGAGGACCTTTTTTCCATTCCCAGAACATGTCTTCTTTAGTTTACTATATGAGAAATATATGAAAACAAGAAAGTAGAAAATGCATTGTTTTCCATTTTATGCTGATACATGTAAATCCATCAGATAGAAATTCGAGGAACAAAAGAATTAATGGTATTTTTTTTACTTTGAAATTTGAAATTGTAATTTTAGAATTGTAGAAATAATTTTCATTTTTTTTTTCTCTTTTGTTTTGTATTGTAAACGAAGAAATCATCTTTTTCTATTTTCTATATCTATATAGGCAAGTCCAAAAATTTGATTGATTAATGGTCAATTTTATTTCACAAAGTTAGGAATTCCTAACTTTGTGAAAATTATTATATATAATATATATTGAATATATTGAATTACACTAAATTGAATTACACTAATTAATAATACTAACCTACCATTATAATTACTAATCCATAAAAATATTAAAAAGCGGAGGAGTTGTATTTTATGGTCAAAAATTTATTCATTTCAGTTATTTCACAAGAAAAAAAAGAAGAAAAGAGGGGATCGGTTGAATTTCAAATAGTGAATTTCACTAATAAAATAAAAAGACTTACTTCACATTTGGAATTACATAGAAAAGACTATTTATCTCAGCGGGGTTTACGGAAAATTCTAGGAAAACGACAACGACTTCTGTCTTATTTGTTAAAAAAAAATAGAGTAGGTTATAAAGAATTAATTAGCAAATTGGATATTCGGGAGTCAAAAATCCCTTAAATTGAAGAATTTTTTCTTTTTTAGTAGTTGATTTATTACATCTTGAATTTTGATAAACTTCTTTTCATTTTCAATAATTCGCGAAACAATGAATCGAGGAACCCCTTATGAATGTACCAGACACGAGAGAAGGCCTTATGATAGTCAATATGGGCCCCCACCACCCATCAATGCATGGTGTTCTTCGACTAATTGTTACTCTAGATGGTGAAGATGTTGTTGACTGTGAACCCATATTAGGTTATTTACACAGAGGAATGGAAAAAATTGCGGAAAACCGAACAATTATACAATATTTACCTTATGTGACACGTTGGGATTATTTAGCAACTATGTTCACAGAAGCAATAACAGTAAACGGACCAGAACAGTTGGGAAATATTCAAGTACCTAAAAGAGCCAGCTATATCAGAGTAATTATGTTAGAGTTGAGTCGTATAGCTTCTCATCTGTTATGGCTTGGTCCCTTTATGGCAGATATTGGTGCCCAGACTCCTTTTTTCTATATTTTTAGAGAAAGAGAGTTAGTATATGATTTATTCGAAGCTGCCACTGGTATGAGAATGATGCATAATTATTTTCGTATCGGAGGAGTAGCGGTTGATCTACCTTATGGTTGGATAGATAAATGTTTGGATTTCTGCGATTATTTTTTAACAGGAATTGCTGAATATCAAAAACTTATTACGAAAAATCCCATTTTTTTAGAACGAGTTGAAGGGGTAGGTATTGTTGGTACAGAGGAAGCAATAAATTGGGGTTTATCAGGACCAATGCTGCGAGCTTCTGGAGTACAATGGGATCTTCGTAAGGTTGATCATTATGAGTGTTACGATGAATTTGATTGGGAAGTTCAGTGGCAAAAAGAAGGAGATTCATTAGCTCGTTATTTAGTCCGAATTGGCGAAATGACGGAATCAATAAAAATTATTCAACAGGCTATGGAAGGAATTCCTGGGGGACCCTATGAAAATCTAGAAACCCGATTATTTGATAGACAAAGGGATCCAGAATGGAATGATTTTGAATACCGATTCATTAGTAAAAAAGCTTCTCCTACTTTTGAATTACCAAAACAAGAACTTTATGTAAGAGTCGAAGCCCCAAAGGGTGAATTGGGAATTTTTCTGATAGGGGATCGTAGCGGTTTTCCTTGGAGGTGGAAAATTCGATCGCCGGGTTTTATCAATTTACAAATTCTTCCTCAATTAGTTAAAAGAATGAAATTGGCCGATATTATGACAATCCTAGGGAGTATAGATATCATTATGGGGGAAGTTGATCGTTGAAATGATAATGAATATAACAGACATAATTGATATAATAGAAATGAATTCTTTTTATAGATTGAGATTGGAATCTTTAAACGAGATCTATGGAATTCTATGGATGCTTTTCCCTATTTTTATTCTGATATTGGGAATCATGATAGGTGTATTAGTAATTGTGTGGTTAGAAAGAGAAATATCTGCAGGGGTGCAACAACGTATTGGACCTGAGTATGCCGGTCCTTTTGGAGTTCTTCAAGCGCTAGCGGACGGGACAAAATTACTTTTCAAAGAGAATCTTTTTCCGTCTCGAGGAGATACTCGTTTATTCAGTCTTGGACCAGCCATAGCAGTCATATCAACTCTATTAAGCTATTCCGTAATTCCTTTTAGCTATCACCTTGTTTTAGCTGATCTAACTATTGGTGTTTTTTTATGGATTGCCATTTCAAGTATTGCCCCTATTGGCCTTCTTATGTCAGGGTATGGATCAAACAATAAATATTCCTTTTTAGGTGGTCTACGAGCTGCTGCTCAATCAATTAGTTATGAAATACCATTAACTCTCTGTGTATTATCCATATCTCTACGTGCGATTCGTTGAAACAGAAAGTTTTCCCTATTCTTTCTTTTTTTTGTTACAAAAAAAAAGTGAAATGAATTGAATAGATATTTTCTATTTTTTATTAATCATTTTCCGTGATGAACTGAATTGGATAGTTATATGAGTGAAAGAAAACAGCTTCAAAATTGGCAGTAAACAAATTGAGACTCGTTTCCTATGTACAAGAGTAAAGCAGAAATCAAAAGATAACATAGTTTGTCCCAAGATTGGTTGATTATTTATCCTAGCTTGAAGCGGGCTCAAAAGATAAACCCGAGGCAGTTTTTACTATTTTCTATCATTTATATTTCATCTATTTCCATAATGTTACGAGTGATTGAGGAAAAATGGGCGGATGGGTAGAAACACAAAGATACACAAAGGATTCGTAATAGAGATTATTGAAATTATCCAAAAGAAAAGGATATTTCTCCTAATATGAAAAAAAGAATATAAATTGAGGCTTTAATTTGGTAGAAATGATCAGGTAGTACTTCTCATGATTCCGATCCAGAGCTTTTCCCTACTTACCAATAAAAAAAAAAATGACTATCAGGAACGAAAGAATCCTTTACTTTATTTATTCGAATTTAGGCTAAGCCCCCTTTTTTTTCCGAACGAAGAAGAGGAACGAAAAAAAAAAAAAAAAAATAGAAATTTCGAATTAAATAATTAAAATAGAAAAAAGAGATTTTAATTATTTAATTCGAAATTTGTGTCATATTGCTAAACTAGTAGAATGTCTAATTTATTTTCGTGATTAAAAAGGATAAGTTGAAATATCTATTGATATTTTTACCAAAGAATAGTTGGACTTTTTATAAATAGTATTTTATTGAAAAATTTCAGCTATTACTCAAGAAAGAAAAATGAAAATTCTTAAAGGATAAGATAAATTCAGAAGTTTGTTTAGTATTATAATTCTAACAGACAGAATTTCATTGGTCGAATTTGAAATTGTCCGATAAATTTTGATCCTATTTATCCTACATTTGATTATATTTATCCTACAAATATAGCAATATAGCAAGATAAATAATACCATCGGACCTTTAGATTTTTTATCGCCTTAGAGGAGCCGTATGAGGTGAAAATCTCATGTACGGTTCTGTACTAGCGTGAGAACAGTGATGTTATCGCCGACTAGGATTATCTAACAGTTCAAGTACAATTGATATAGTTGAAGCACAATCAAAATATGGTTTTTGGGGGTGGAATTTTTGGCGTCAACCTATAGGGTTTATCATTTTTTTAATTTCTTCCTTAGCGGAATGTGAGAGATTGCCCTTTGATTTACCAGAAGCAGAAGAAGAATTAGTAGCAGGTTATCAAACCGAATATTCGGGTATTAAATTTGGTTTATTTTATGTTGCTTCCTATCTAAACTTATTAGTTTCGTCATTATTTGTAACAGTTCTTTACTTGGGTGGTTGGAATATCTCTATTCCATTCCTTCCTGAATTTTTTGAGCTAACTAAAGTAAATGGAGTCTGTGGAACAATAATGGGGATCTTTATTACATTAGTTAAAAGTTATTTGTTCTTGTTCATTTCTATCACAATAAGATGGACTTTACCTAGACTAAGAATGGATCAACTATTAAATCTTGGATGGAAATTTCTTTTACCTATATCTCTTGGTAATTTAGTATTAACAACTTCTTTCCAATTACTTTCACTCTAAAACAATCTTTTTTTTTTCTAGTTACTACTTGTCTCAAAAAGAGAAAGAAATAAACATAAAATTATCCATAGATTTTCACCCTATGTTCCCTATGGTAACTGGTTTTATAAATTATGGTCAACAAAGCGTACGAGCTACAAGGTATATTGGTCAAAGTTTCATTATTACTTTATCCCACGCAAATCGTTTACCTATAACTATTCAATATCCTTATGAAAAATTAATCACATCAGAACGTTTTCGTGGTCGAATCCATTTTGAATTTGATAAATGCATTGCTTGTGAGGTCTGTGTTCGTGTATGTCCTATAGATCTCCCTGTTGTTGATTGGAAATTGGAAACTGAGATTCGAAAAAAATGCTTACTTAATTACAGTATTGATTTTGGAATCTGTATATTTTGTGGGAATTGCATTGAGTATTGCCCAACAAATTGTTTATCAATGACTGAAGAATACGAGCTTTCTACTTATGATCGTCACGAATTGAATTATAATCAAATTGCTTTAGGTCGTTTACCGATGTCAGTAATTGATGATCCCACTATAAAAAAATTTTGAATTCGCCTAAAAAAAAAAAAAAAAAAAAAAGACTTTACAATTATTAAATGAAGATTGAGTTTTAATTTAAATTAATAAAATAGAAAATGGGGTTTCTTTTATTTTGCGTAGTCAATTTATTTACAAATTCCAAACATTTCTATTTTATTAATTTAATTTCTATTTTTTTAATTTAATTAGTAAAAATCACCTCATGTTTTCATTTAGATGGAAAATCCATTCTATTCTAAAAATAGATTTTATTAATATATCTGTAATTCGCTCCATAATTATTTCGAAATTGGAAATATCGAATTCGATTTTTTAAAGAAAGAATGAGATGAGATTAGTTTAATAACTATATCTACAGTAATTTATACTATACCTGGTAGGATTTAATTCAATTAGGAACCTATTCTAAAATAGAAAAATAATAATAAAAGAGTTTTTCCTGGTCGGATCAAGAAGGTCATGAGAAAACAATTCGATTTTTTTATCTCTAATTTTACATACAATGGATTTGCCGGGACCAATACATGATTTTCTTTCCGTTTTTCTCGGGTTAGGTCTTATATTAGGAGGGCTAGGGGTGGTATTCCTTACTAACCCAATTTATTCGGCCTTTTCATTAGGATTCGTTCTTGTTTGTATATCCTTATTCTATATTTTATCAAACGCCCACTTTGTAGCTGCTACACAACTCCTTATTTATGTGGGAGCTATAAATGTTTTAATTTTATTTGCTGTGATGTTCCTGAATGATTCAGAATATTACAATGATTTTCATCTGTGGACTGTTAGAGATGGGATTACCTCCTTAGTTTGTACAAGTATTTTTGTTTCACTAATTACTATTATTCCAGATACATCATGGTACGGGATTATTTGGACTACAAGAAAAAATCAAATTATAGAGCAAGATTTGATAAGTAATGGTCAACAACTTGGAATTAATTTATCAACAGATTTTTTTCTTCCATTTGAATTTATTTCAATAATTCTTTTACTTGCTTTGATAGGCGCCATTGCGATGGCTCGTCGGTAAAAAATCTTATAATTTGAAACCAGAATCAAAATTCACCTTTGTTCTATCTTATCACATCTATTTTACTTCAATTGGATTTACTTCTATTTGAAGATTATTCATCTATAAATTTTATTATTTGATTTATTACAGTATCTTTTACAGTATCTTTTTTTTTTATTCAATCTTTGTAATATTCTTATTCTAGTCAATCCAATCTCTTAATGTTGAATTATTGTTCCTATTGAAATAAAGAAGCGAAATTTGTAATTTGTAATAAGGAGTTGGTCGATGATACTCGAACATGTACTTGTTTTGAGTGCCTATTTATTTTCTATCGGTATCTATGGATTGATCACGAGTCGAAATATGGTTAGGGCCCTTATGTGCCTTGAACTTATTTTTAATGCTGTTAATATCAATTTTGTAACATTTTCCGATTTTTTTGATAGTCGCCAATTAAAAGGAAATATTTTTTCCATTTTTGTTATAGCTATTGCAGCAGCTGAAGCTGCTATTGGATTGGCTATTGTTTCTTCAATTTATCGTAACAGAAAATCCATCCGTATCAATCAATCTAATTTGTTGAATAAGTAATCTTAAAAAATAGAATATTCATTAACTCAAATTGTCATACATGATATGTAAGATATCAAACATGTTTGTGAAAACGTAAGAAATTAAAGTATTTTAGTTCTTTCATGAATTGATTTGGAATCGGAATTTTGAAAAGAAAATTTCTGGTAAATCATTGATTCATCTGGTATCTAAATATATGATTCAGTTATAAATTGACTAGATTGAAAATTTATGACGTTCAAAAAAAATTTATAGATCCAATGTCACATTCAGTAAAGATTTATGATACATGTATAGGGTGTACTCAATGTGTTCGAGCTTGTCCTACAGATGTATTAGAAATGATACCGTGGGACGGATGTAAAGCGAAACAAATTGCTTCTGCTCCACGAACGGAGGATTGTGTTGGTTGTAAGAGATGTGAATCCGCTTGTCCGACGGATTTCTTGAGTGTTCGAGTTTATTTATGGCATGAAACAACTCGAAGTATGGGTCTAGCTTATTGATCTTTTCTATAAAATACACTTGAATAGATTTGATTTGTTGTTTACCGACAAAACCCGTGCCCTATAAATTAACAATTTAATTCATAGGGCACGGGTTTTTGTGGTCCAAGCGTATCTTGTATTTACCACGAATTCTTTTCCTTGGTTAACATTATTTGTAGTTTTACCGATATCCGCGGGTTTTTTAATTTTCTTTTTACCTCATAGAGGTAATAAGGTAATTCGCTGGTATACTATAAGTATTTGTATTTTAGAGCTCCTTTTAATGACTTATATATTTTCGTATTATTTCAAATTGGATGATCCATTAATACAATTAACAGAGAGTTCTAAATGGATCAATTTTTTGAATTTTTACTGGAGATTGGGAATAGATGGGATCTCTTTAGGACCTATTTTTTTGACCGGATTTATCACTACTTTAGCTACTTTAGCGGCTCGGCCAGTTACCCGGGATTCTCGCTTATTCTATTTTCTGATGTTAGCAATGTATAGTGGTCAAATAGGATTATTTTCTTCTCAAGATCTTTTACTTTTTTTCATCATGTGGGAATTAGAATTAATTCCCGTTTATCTACTTTTATCCATGTGGGGGGGAAAGAAACGTCTATATTCAGCTACAAAGTTTATTTTGTATACTGCAGGAAGCTCCGTTTTTTTATTAATGGGAGCCTTGGGTATTGCTTTATATGGTTCCAATGAACCAACATTCAATTTTGAAACATCAGCCAATCAACCATATCCTGCGGTCCTAGAAATATTATTCTATATTGGATTTCTTATTGCTTTTGCTGTCAAATCGCCGATTATACCCTTACATACATGGTTACCGGACACCCACGGAGAAGCACATTACAGTACTTGTATGCTTTTAGCCGGAATCTTATTAAAAATGGGAGCGTATGGATTAGTTCGAATCAATATGGAATTGTTACCCCACGCCCATTCTCTATTTTCCCCTTGGTTAATAATAGTAGGTGCAATGCAAATAATCTATGCAGCTTCAACATCTTCTGGTCAGCGAAATTTAAAAAAAAGAATAGCCTATTCTTCTGTATCTCATATGGGTTTCATAATTATAGGAATTTACTCTCTAAGTGATATGGGACTCAATGGGGCCATTTTACAAATAATATCACATGGATTTATTGGCGCTGCACTTTTTTTCTTGGCCGGAACAAGTTATGATAGAATACGTCTTGTTTATCTTGACGAAATGGGTGGAATGGCTACTCCAATGCCAAAAATATTCACACTATTCAATATCTTATCACTAGCTTCCCTTGCATTACCGGGCATGAGTGGTTTTTTTTCGGAATTGATAGTCTTTTTTGGGATACTTACCACAGAAAAATATCTTTTAATGTCAAAAATAATAATTTCTTTTGTAATGGCAGTTGGAATGCTATTAACTCCTCTTTATTTATTATCAATGTTACGTCAGATGTTCTATGGATACAAGTTATTTAATGCCCTAAACTCTTATTGTTTTGATTCTGGGCCGCGGGAATTATTTGTTTCCATTTCGATCCTTCTGCCTGTAATAAGTATTGGTATTTACCCGGATTTTATTTTCTCACTATCAGTTGAGAAAGTCGAAGCTATCATGTCGACCTATTTTTCTAGGTAATTTCAAAATAAAAAGATCGTTTCAAAATAAAATGTAAACGCAATTGCATGATTTTCAAAATAGAAAATCGTTATACAATGCAAAAACACTTTTTTCTTCTGTTAATTTTCAATTTTACAAATTGAAAAAAAAAAAAAATGAATTGTAACTATATATCTTTATATCTTTGGCATTTGTGAGAACCTTTTGAATCACTCTATTACTTGATTCAAAAAGTTCTCAAATATTTACTGTATTTACTGGAAGCTTCTTCTTCTATATATGCTAGCCTACGGATGTTAAGACACCTTCCCTTCTTCTCAATTCGATGGTAATGGAAATGAACCATAACTATGTAGTCCTATTCCTAATAAATTAATCCCAAAATAACATATCCAAATTATAAGAAAACCAATAGAAGCGACAATTGCGGAATTAAAGGATTCCCAATTTTTTCGAATATGGAAATAACTCGCAAATATGATCCAAGTAATAAATGCCCAAGTTTCCTTTGGGTCCCAATTCCAATATGATCCCCATGCTTCATTGGCCCAGACTGCTCCTGAAAGAATTCCTATGGTTAAAAAGATAAATCCTATACTAATCATACGATAACCCCAATGATCTAATTGTTGAATCAATTGAAACTTATAATAATTCCGAGAAGGAACAAAGGAATTATTTTGAATAAAATTGGATTTTTTATTGGATTTTTGCATCGCGTATTGGATCTGATCAAAGGGAAATAAATTAATTAATAAACTATTCCTTTTATTAAAAAATCTTATGACTTTTCGAAATCTAATGACTAAAAGTGCTACTGCTAATAATGATCCACATAAAAGAGCTGCATAGCTTAATATCATCATACTTACGTGCATCATTAACCATTGGGATTGAAGAGCAGGTATTAAGATTTCGGATTGATGCATGTTAGTTAAAAGGCCTGAAGTAGTAAAGCCTTGGGTAAAAAAAGTACTGGGGGCGAGTATTGAGCTTAAATAATTTTTATGTTTTTTAAAATACGGAATTATATGAATAATAGAAAAACACCATGAAAGAAAAATCAAAGATTCATATAAATCACTTACTGGTAAATGACCTGAATAAATCCAACGAGTAACTAATACGCCTGTTATACAGAAAAAAGTAGTTATCATGCCCTTGTCGGATGAATCGGATAGTCCTACAAATTCATCGACTAAGAAACTTATCAAATGAATTATAATTACAATCGAAACGACCGAAAAAGATATATGAGTTAATATATGTTCTAAAGTCGAAAATATCATAATAATTTTTCAATTTAAAATAAAAGAAAAAGAGGGAAGTTCCCTCAATTTTTTGAATTTCAATCAGAAATTCAATTCATTATAGAACTTATTCTATGCTTTTGAAAATAAAAACATATTATGCCGCCACTCGGACTCGAACCGAGATGCTCTAGCACTGCTTCCTAAGAGCAGCGTGTCTACCGATTTCACCATAGCGGCTTCCTCAAAATCATATTAACCAATTTTTATTAAATCGTCGAGTTTGAAAGAACCAACGCAATGCACTAGTGTTTTAAGAAACACTGCAGTTAATGAATAATAAATTCAAATTTCTTTAATTAAATTCAATTATTAATTAAATTCAATTAAAATAAAGATAAAATAAAGATTTTGACCGTACCACTAAGGATATTTATCCTTATGTTAAGGATCTTTATTTCAATTTAGTTTGTCAATTTTCGTTGACTTAATGATCGTGTTTTTTTTTTTTGATTACAATTTCAGTATGACATTAAATATTTTAAAAAATGTATTTCCGGAAATACATTTTTTTAATATTTAATAACTATTTTTGTCACTAATATGATCATCATAGCATTTGAACGATTCTAACTTTTGGATTTGAATATGTGAAGTATTTTGAAAATATTTTTCACTAAAAATTAAGAATAGAAAATTCGAGAATTGTATGTAAATTTTCGATATCTTTATTATTTATTATATTATAAATATTATTAGTATTTGTTTTTGACTGACTTCTTCAAAAATAGAAAATAGTTGATGAATCAGAAACAAGAAAGAATAAAAAATAAGATTTTTTATGGAACATACATATCAATATTCATGGATCATACCTTTTATTACGCTGCCCGCTCCTTTCTTAATAGGAGGTGGGCTTTTGCTTTTTCCGGAGGCAACAAAAAAACTTCGTCGTATATGGGCTTTTCCGAATGTTTTAGTCTTAAGTATAGTTATGCTTTTTTCAGCCGATCTTTCTCTTCAACAAATAAATAGCAGTTCTATCTATCAATATGTATGGTCTTGGACTATCAATAATGATTTTTCTTTAGAGTTTGGATTATTTATTGACTCACTTACTTCTATTTTGTCAATATTAATTAGTACGGTTGGAATTCTGGTTCTTATTTATAGTGACAATTATATGTTTCATGATCAAGGCTATTTGAGATTTTTTGCTTATATGAGTTTTTTCAATACTTCAATGTTGGGGTTGGTTACTAGCTCGAATTTGATACAAATTTATATTTTTTGGGAATTGGTTGGAATGTGTTCTTATCTATTAATAGGTTTTTGGTTTACACGACCTATTGCATCAAATGCTTGTCAAAAAGCATTTGTAACTAATCGTGTAGGGGATTTTGGTTTATTATTAGGAATTTTAGGTCTTTATTGGATAACGGGCAGTTTCGAATTTCGGGATTTGTTCGAAATATTCAAATTCAATATGATTTATAACAATAACAATCACGTTAATCTTTTATTTGTTATTTTGTGTACCTTTCTATTATTTTCTGGCGCTATTGCTAAATCCGCCCAATTTCCCCTGCATATATGGTTACCGGATGCCATGGAAGGCCCTACTCCTATTTCGGCTCTCATACATGCTGCTACTATGGTAGCCGCTGGAGTTTTTCTTGTAGCTAGACTTCTTCCTCTCTTCGTAATTATACCTTACATAATGAATCTAATAACTTTGATAGGTATAATAACAATACTATTAGGAGCTACTTTAGCTCTTGCTCAAAAAGATATTAAGAGAAGTTTAGCCTATTCTACAATGTCTCAATTAGGTTATATGATGTTAGCTCTAGGTATGGGGTCGTATCGAGCTGCTTTATTTCATTTGATTACTCATGCCTATTCAAAAGCATTGTTATTTTTAGGATCGGGATCTATTATCCATTCAATGGAAGCTATTGTTGGTTATTCTCCCGAGAAGAGCCAAAATATGAGTCTTATGGGGGGTTTAATAAAACATGTTCCAATTACAAGAACGGCTTTTTTAGTAGGAACCCTTTCGCTTTGTGGTATTCCCCCTCTCGCCTGTTTTTGGTCAAAAGATGAGATTCTTAATGATAGTTGGTTGTATTCGCCTATTTTTGCGATACTAGCTTATTTCACAGCAGGATTAACTGCGTTTTATATGTTTCGAGTTTATTTACTTACTTTTGAAGGACATTT